GAACGTTTTATACTTCAGGAGAAATGATAAAAAAAAGAAAAGAAATGGATAATTCTTATTTTTGATTCTTTGGTCAATTTTATTCTTTAATTTACTTTTTAAAGAAATTCTATAACTATAAATAGAAGTATAGTTCGTTTAAGTATATAATAATAGAAAGAAGTATATAACTCATATTTGTTTAATATTCAATCTTAAAGCATTCAGAATGTCTTTCTTATCTTTTTTCTAAATAGAAAAAAATATATTCTATATAATATTCGATATAATATATAGAAATTAGAAATGGAAATAATAACTAAATATCAATATAGATATAAATATATTGATATTGCGTCCAATAGGATTTGAACCTATACCAAAGGTTTAGAAGACCTATGTCCTATCCATTAGACAATGGACGCTTTTCGCTTTTTTTGACTTTCCAATTGTTAAAAAAAAGAATGGGCGAAATCTTTTTAGCAATTGTGTATTGAAGTGAATTCAATACACAATTGCTATTAGAAAATTCTACTAGAGAAAATTGTCTCTAATAAAAAATCAAAAGGGGCAATTTAGAATTTAGAGCGGGTAGCGGGAATCGAACCCGCATCGTTAGCTTGGAAGGCTAAGGGTTTTAGTCGACGTCGATTGATCATTTTTATATTTTTAACGTCTCTAATTCAAAACCGAACATGAAACTTTGGTTTCATTCGGCTCCTTTATGATGGATGGAGAAATTCCCAAATAAAAAAAGACGGGAACGAAATCAAAATTCGACCCATAACATCTATGTTAGCTTTTTTTCCGTCTGGGCGCTTTCACAGAAAATTTTGCTTTCTAGATGATCCTTCTAGAAGATAGAAACGGAAAACTCGAACAATCTTTCTAGTTACTTCGTTCTTTATTTCTATTTAACGGAATCCTTAGGAAAAGTATTTTGTTTCCACCGAGCTAAAACAATATAATATGTCGATGTCTTTAGTAAACCAAAGTTCTCGTTTAATAGCTATTTTGCTTCAATTTTTGCTATACCAAACAATAAATAGAACTGAAGATTTAGTTACGATTAGAAAGAAACTTTTCTGGCTTTATCCATGGATCCTCTTGTTATACTTATTGAATTGTAAATAGTCATCCAATTCAAAAATTATGTTTCGGAATTTCATAATCCAAATTTACAATTGATTAGAGTCTTTGGATACAAATTACGAGAATCTATAATCTTCCTCGAATCTTTCATTGAAAGGTAAAGGACTAAATCCTTTTAAGAAATAAAGTTTTTGATCGGAATATTAATCAAACCGAGAGACCCTTTAACTATTAAAGGGGTTAAAGGAACGAATCACACTTTTACCACTAAACTATACCCGCTACAATGCAATTATTGTATATAAATTGACCTTTTGTCGAACAAAGTAATTTGGAGTGTAATAAAAAATCAGATTTTTTTTATTTCATATTTTTTTTGGCTAAAAATCCATCGGATGAGTCTTTTTCACTTTAATAAAAAAAGGCCCGGCTGGGGACTGACCAGGCCAGGCTATTAAAATAAAAAGGATCTTTTACATGTGTTTGGACGAGACAAAATAAAAAAAGGATTCTCTATTTCTATTATTTCTATTATTGTGTTTTTCTTTTTTTTTTTTTCTCTTTTGAGTTTGAGCCTTTTCTTTATCTAATCTTTATTTTTTATGTAAATAGAATTACTGAGAAAGTTCTATAAAAAAAGTTATGTTATATTAATAGTATATTAATAGTAATATATATATATTAATTCTATATATAAATATATGATAAATATATTATCATAATATATATTAAAAAATAAATTATATATATTTATATATATAGAATAAAATAGAGAAAATTATATAATAAAATAGAGAAAATGAAAAAAATATCTATAATATTAAAGAATAATCTATAAAAAAAAAAGAAAGTTTTTTAAGAATAAAGTGGAGAAGGTTTTTTTTTCAAGCCTTTTTTTGTCTAATGGAACCTAAAAAGTATCCCTTTTCGATTAGGAGAGATGGCTGAGTGGACTAAAGCGTTGGATTGCTAATCCATTGTACGAGTTAATCGTACCGAGGGTTCGAATCCCTCTCTTTCCTTTTTTCCTTTTGATGATGTGTACTAGATAAAATCCTACTAAAATTAGAGCCTTTCCACTAATTAACTAAAGTAATAAAAAAACTTTCTTTTTTATTCTTCACGTCCCGGATTACGTCCTGGATCATTAGATAGGAATCCAAATATGAAGAGAGAAACAAAGAATATAACTACAGTGTATACAAAAAGTTTGAGAGTAAGCATTACACAATCTCCAAGATCTTACTTTTTTTTTTTGAAAAAAAAAAAAGAGAATAGATTCTCTATTTTTATACCAAATATCTAATTTTTATACCAATAAATCAAGTGTTTTATTTTTTTTGAGAAAAAAAATAAAAAAAAAAGGTTTCAGAAAGTCATTTGTAATAAGATAATAGTCGAGTCTTTCATATTCAAACAGATTTGCCTACTAACATCTAGAGATTTTTTTTTGTGAACTCGAATCTAATTAGGTTCTTTCATTTAGGGAAAAGAGAATAAAATTGAGGAAATATAATTATCCATATTTAGTACGGCTACCAAAAAATGCAATGTTTGAATTTAGAGTTCGTTCCTAATGTCAAGATTTTTTTGATCTTTTGAATTGTTGTAAGATTAAAAATAAAAATCGTGAATTTTTCTAAGACAGTATTAAGAATTTCATCGAAAACTTACAGCTGCTTGCCAAACAAAGGCTAAGAGAAGAAAGAAAAGAGGTATTACGGGCATAACATCTACGATTGGATTCAAAAAGGCGTAGGCCTCCGGTAATTTGGCGACTAAAAAAGTGCTTGAAAAAAGGGCAGAATTCAAACAAATACAGATCAAATTAAATATATTAAGCATAACAAAAATTGGTGTTATTGTGGATAATTTAATTTTGATTGAGTTATTAATATATTTTTTATATAAGGAAAAAAATAAAGAAAGATAGTCTAAAAAGACTTTGTTGAACTTACTCAATCAAAAATCCTTTCATTCTCTTATGAGAATGAAAGAAATAATATTTTCATACAATATCTTAATTGAATTCTATGTAATGATCAATAAAGTCAGTTTGATTTGCTATCTACACGTTCTAGCACCAATGTAATCTATATTTAATTTGGGCTTAAATTGAATTGACGAATAACCAATAGCAATATTACTCTTTTAGTAATCTTGAATAAAAATCGAAATGGGGCGTAGCCAAGCGGTAAGGCAACGGGTTTTGGTCCCGCTATTCGGAGGTTCGAATCCTTCCGTCCCAGAGTACAGTCATTACGGAATCAAGCGTCTATTGCCTTTGTACACCATCTTTCTCTTTCTGTTTAAAAATGCAATATTTTTTATATTGAAATGAAAAGAAGAATCAACTTATTTTTCATCATTTCAACCGAATTCAAAAAAATCTATTAAGTCTATTAAGTAAGGTAGAACCGTAGATTCTAAGAGTTTTAATTAAAAAATTAATATATATATATATATATATATAAATATAGATTTCTATTCAGATTTAGATTTTACATATATACAATCTAATATGGGATTCATTTGAATTCTGACTGAACCTTTTACGCCTAAATTCACTATTCCATTCATAGAGAAAGAAAAAGTATAGATAAAGAAAAAGTATAGATTACGATATACTGACTGAACTATGACTATTCATGATTCCATCATTGAATCAATTACACAAACTAAAGGAATGTTATGGTAAAACTTCGTTTAAAACGATGTGGTAGAAAGCAACGTGCGACTTGAATTGAAGGACATGATCTGCTGTGGATTTTTTGATCCGCCACTTTTTATATAGGAATAGAGGTGCTCTTGGCTCGACATTTTGTGTTCTATTTTATTAGAGTCTTGCACTTTTTTTGAATATAAAAAAGAGTACAGGATGGAGCTCGAGGAAAATAGAAAGTTTTTATTCCTTTCGCAGGAGTAAGGATCTAGGGTTAGTGCGAATCAATAAGTTGGAACAACTTCGTAAGTCTTTTTATTTTTATATTGAAAAAAGGCCCTTTCAAGTAATTTTACAATGGAAAAGGAAATTTTCTTAAAATTGTAAAATTTTTTGAATCAAAAGTCTATCATGCGTGAATCAAGCGTTTGTATGAGTCTTTGATAGAAAGAAAAGAAATCATAAACAAAATAAGGGGCTTGTTGCTGCCCTTTTTTAATAAAACGATTAAAGATCACCGAAGTCATGTCTAAACCCAAAGATTCAAAGTAAGGATAAAGAATCCTGAAACAAGGAAATCCCGTTTTCAATTGTTTGAACAACTAGATCAGAATGAAGAATCACAATAGATTCTCAAAAATGAGACAAACAAAAAAACGGGTTAGAGACTACTCAATAAAAAGAGTACTTAAGGATTCTCTGTTGAGATATTTGAGAGTTATTGAACTTGAGTTACGAGAGTACGAATTTTACGAATGCTTTTTATGAAAAAAAATATTTCGGGTTTCAATACTGGTTAATTTTTTTAATGTTTTTATTAATCTATTTAATATTTGAATTTTATACAGAGAGTTAACTTCTACTCATTGAATTTTTGAATTTTTTTTCTCGAGCCGTACGAGGCCAAAGCCTCTTATACGTTTCTAGGGGGGGTATTATTCATATACATCTATCCCAATGAGCCGTTTATCGAATCGTTGCAATTGATGTTCGATCCCGAAGAGAAGGAAGAGATCTTCGTAAAGTGGGTTTTTATGATCCGATAACAAATCAAACTTATTTAAATTTTCCTGCTATTCTCGATTTCCTTAAAAAAGGCGCTCAACCAACAAGAACAGTTCATGATATTTCAAAGAAGGCAGGAATTTTTACGGAATGAAGTCTTAATAAAACGACATTGAATTAATTAAATATAAAAAAGAGGATGTGAAAGATTCGTATATAGCTTGGTATCAAATTTTATCTACTCTTTTCTTTCCTCCTCTTT